TTATTTATATTGTATAATTATTAGAAATGGTTTAATAAAAAAAATAATTAAAAATTTATTTTAAAATTATTATTATTATATTAAAAATTTAATATATTAATATATATATATATATATAAATTATAATTAAATTAATATAAATTATTTATATACAATATAATTTATTAAATTATAAAAATTTATATAGCCAGTTTAATTTTTAAAATAAATATTATAAAGAAAAAAAGAAAGAAATTATTGATTGTTTAATAATTTATATTAAATATTTTATTATAAAAAAATTTATTTTAAAATTATTATTATATTAAAAATTTAATATATTAATATATATATATATATATAAATTATAATTAAATTAATATAAATTATTTATATACAATATAATTTATTAAATTATAAAAATTTATATAGCCAGTTTAATTTTTAAAATAAATATTATAAAGAAAAAAAGAAAGAAATTATTGATTGTTTAATAATTTATATTAAATATTTTATTATAAAAAAAAAAAAAAAAAATTCTATGTTGAAAAATTAACTAATAAATAAATTTTTTATGGTTTTTAGAATTTATTTTAAGTTTATTTTACATATAAATTTTAGTGTTATTTATTAATTATTTAAATAATATTTAATTTTAGGAGTAGTAATTAATTTTAAAAATTTAAGAAATTAAGATTTAGTGATACAATAATTAATAACTAATTTTGTGCCAGCAGTTGCGGTTATACAAAGATTAATTTAAATTTTTTTTTTAGTGTTTAATTAATAATTTATTATGAAATAATTTAAAATTTAAATTATAAGGTGAAATTTTAATTTAATATAAAATTATTTAATATTTATGATTTAGTAAATTTTATTAAAAACTAGGATTAGATACCCTATTATTAAAAATTTAAATTAATAATACTTAAATAGTAGATAATTATTTATTAAAACTTAAATAATTTGGCGGTATTTTAGTTTATTTAGAGGAATCTGTTTAATAATTGATATTCCACGAATAAATTTACTTAATTTATTATTTTGTATATCGTTGTTATAAAAATATTTTTTAATAATATTAATATTTAAAAATTTTAATTTTAAATTAAATCAGATCAAGATGCAGATTATAATTAAGAATATAATGGATTACAATAAATTTATTTAAAAAGTTGGATTTTAATTTGGAATGGTTAAATGAAATTGGATTTAAATGTAATTTTATATAAATTTTTAAAATGATTTAATATTAAAGTATGTACATATTGCCCGTCGCTTTCATTTATAAGTTGAAATAAGTCGTAACAAAGTAGAGGTACTGGAAAGTGTTTCTAGAAAGATCAAATTAGAGCTTGAATAAGTATTTCATTTACATTGAAAAGATATTATAATATAATTAATTTGTGGGGTAAGAATTAATAAGTTTTAATTTAATAAAAAAAATTTTAATGTTAAAAATATGATAATGGGGGTTAAAGTATTTTTAATAGAAAAAATTTATTTTTTTTATAGTTAATTAGTATTGTGGGAGAATTTTGAAAAAAAAATTGAAAATAAAATTTTTTAAAAGTAGATTTAATTTGTTGTATCTTGTGTATCAGAGTTTATTAAAGATTTTTTATTTTTTTTAAATTTCTCGAATTTAAAAGGGTTAATTAATTAAAAAATTTATTGTTTCATAAATATTTTAAATAGTTAATTAGAAATGAAATGTTATTCGTTTTTAAATATATCTAGTTTTTTAAGAAAAAAATTTAATTTTTAATTAAATTTTAAAATTAATTAAATAATTTAATTAATTTTAAAATTTAATTTAATATTTTAGGGGATAAGCTTTAAATTAAATTTTTATAATTAATTATAAATTTATTTGAAAATTTTATAATTTATATTGTTAATAAATTTTATTTTATTATAAATAATTTCATTTAAATAAAAATTTAATTTTAATTTAATATTTTATTAAAAGTTATATTTTAATTATTTAAATTTAGTTAAAATGATAAAATTAGTATATAAAATATAAATATATTTAGAATTTTATTTTTTGTTAATTATTTAAAAGGAATTCGACAAATATATATATTCACCTGTTTATCAAAAACATGTCTTTTTGATTAATAATTTAAAGTCTAATCTGCCCACTGATTTTTAAAATTGAAGGGCTGCAGTATATTGACTGTACAAAGGTAGCATAATCAATAGTCTCTTAATTGGTGACTTGTATGAAAGATTGGATGAGATATAAATTGTCTCTTAAGTATTTATTAGAATTTAATTTTTTAATTAAAAAGTTAAAATATTTTAAAAAGACGAGAAGACCCTATAGAGTTTTATATTTGTTTAATTTTAAATTATAAATTAATATATTATGTTTAAATTTAAATAATTATTTTGTTGGGGTGATGGAAAAATTAATTAAACTTTTTTTTTAAAAAACCATAAATATATGATTTATTGATCCAGTAATATTGATTATAAGAATAAATTACCTTAGGGATAACAGCGTAATTTTTTTTTTTAGTACTTATAAGAAAAAGAGTTTGCGACCTCGATGTTGGATTAAGATAAAATTTAAATGCAAAAGTTTAAAATTTTGATCTGTTCGATCATTAAAATCTTACATGATCTGAGTTCAAACCGGTGTAAGCCAGGTTGGTTTCTATCTTTTAAAAATTTTAATGTTTTAGTACGAAAGGATTAAATATTGTAATTAAATTAATATTTTTGATTTTTATTAATGTATGTGTATATAAGTATATTTAATTTATTTATGTATTTAATAAATTTATTATATCATTACTATTTTGACAGAGAAATGTGATGATTTTAGAAGTCATAAATATATAATTTATTATATATATAGTAATGATAATAATTGATTTAGTTATGGTTTTAGTTGGGGTTTTAATTTTGATTTTAGGTGTTTTAATTGGGGTTGGATTTTTGGTTTTATTGGAGCGTAAAGTTTTAGGTTATATTCAAATTCGTAAAGGTCCTAATAAAGTTGGTTTTATAGGGATTTTGCAGCCTTTTTCTGATGTAATTAAGTTATTTACTAAAGAAACTACTTATCCTAATTATTCTAATTATTATTGTTATTATTTTTCTCCTGTAGTTAGATTTGTTTTATCTTTATTTGTTTGAATATTAGTTCCTTATTATTTTAATATGGTTAGATTTAATTTAGGGGTATTATTTTTTTTATGTTGTACTAGTATGGGTGTTTATACTGTTATGATTGCTGGTTGATCTTCTAATTCTAATTATTCTTTATTAGGGGGTTTACGTGCAGTAGCTCAAACTATTTCTTATGAAGTAAGAATAGCTTTAATTTTAATATCTAGAATTGTTATAATTATGGATTTTAATTTAATAATATTTTATTTTTATCAAAAATTAATTTGAATATTATTTTTTATAATTCCTTTATCTTTAAGATGGGTTTCTTCTATATTAGCTGAAACTAATCGCACTCCATTTGATTTTGCTGAAGGTGAAAGAGAGTTAGTTTCGGGTTTTAATGTAGAGTATAGAGCTGGTGGATTTGCTTTAATTTTTTTGGCAGAATATTCTAGAATTTTATTTATAAGATTATTATTTGTAGTTATATATATGGGAGGTTATAGTTTAAGATTTATTTTTTATTTAAAGTTAGTTTTTATTTCTTTTTTATTTATTTGAGTTCGGGGAACTTTACCTCGTTATCGTTATGACAAGTTAATGTATTTGGCTTGAAAGAGTTATTTACCTATTTCATTGAATTTTTTAATGTTTTTTTTAGGGTTTAAATTTTTTTTTTAGTGATTATTTTTAGTATATAAAATTAATAGAATAAGGAATTCTTTCTTAAGTTTTCAAAACAAATGCTTATTACAAGCTCATTAATTTATATATATATATATATATGGAATTGGTTAATTTATTAATTTATTTGAGTTGAAAAATAATTTTATCTCAATATTTTCTTATGAGGGGGTTAATAATAAAATAACTGAAATATAAAATTGTTAAAATTTGTCCTGTAATAATGTATGGGTCTTCAACTGGTCGAGCCCCAATTCAAGTTAATAAGATAATTATATTAATAAAAAATCAAAATATGATTTGATTAATTGGGTAAAATTGTAATCCTTGAATTATTTTGTTGTAAGTTAAAGGTAAGATAATTAAAATTAAGATTGATATGATTAGTGCAATTACTCCCCCTAATTTATTAGGGATTGATCGTAAAATTGCATAAGCAAATAAGAAATATCATTCTGGTTGAATATGAATTGGGGTAACTAAAGGGTTAGCTGGAATAAAGTTATCTGGATCTCCTAGTATATATGGGTTAATTAGTGTTAATATTGTTAATAAAAATAATAGAATAATAAATCCAATTAGATCTTTGTATGTAAAAAATGGGTGAAATGGGATTTTATCTAAATTTCTATTTAATCCTAAGGGATTATTTGATCCTGTTTGATGTAAAAATAATAAATGGATTATTGTTAATATTATAATAATAAAAGGAAGTAAAAAATGAAATGTGTAAAATCGAGTTAGTGTTGCATTATCTACAGCAAATCCCCCTCAAATTCAATTTACTAATATATTTCCTAGGTATGGGATTGCGGATAATAAATTAGTAATTACTGTTGCCCCTCAAAAAGATATTTGTCCCCAGGGTAGTACATATCCTATAAATGCTGTTGCTATTAATATGAATAGAATAATTACTCCTACTATTCATGTGAATTTTAAATTAAATGATTCATAATAAATTCCTCGTCCGATGTGGATATAAATACAAATAAAAAAAAATGATGCTCCATTGGCGTGAATTGTACGGATTAATCATCCATAATTTACATTACGGCAAATGTAATTTACTCTATAAAATGCTAATTCAATATTAGCTGTATAATATATTGTTAAAAATAGTCCGGTTAAAATTTGAATTATTAAACATAAAGCTAATAATGATCCAAAATTTCATCATCTTGAAATATTAGATGGGGTTGGTAAATCAATTAGTGAACCATTAATAATTTTAATTACTGGGTGATATTTACGTATGGGTTTAAATTTATTTAGCATTAGTTAAAGGATATTCGTAAAGGTCCATAAAAAATGTTGGTAATTTTTACAATTGCAATTAATGTGATAAATAAATAAATAATTAATAATATGGTTAATATTGATGAATAATTGTTATAAAGTTTATTTATATTGATTTTATTTTCATTATTAAAAAATATAAAATTTGTGAAGTTATTTATTTCTAAGTTATTATTTAAATTTATTCAATTTAAATTTTTATTAAATATTATTTGGATTATTGGTATTATGAAAATGAATAAAATAAAAATTATTTTAAAATTATTTGAAATAATAAATATTTCGTTAGAGGCAATTCTACAAATATAAATAAATAGGACTAATAAACCCCCCAAAAATGTTAAAAATAAAATATATGAAAATCAATATGTTCTAATTAATATTCCAGATAATAAACAGGTTAATATAGTTTGTATTAAAATTATAAATCCTATTGATAGTGGGTGATTTAAAAAATATATTATTATTGATATTATTAATATAATTGATGAAATAGTTAATTTTGTCATTCAAAGGATAGTTTAAATTTAAAAAATTATAATTTTGGAGATTATAGATGAAGGTATTTCTTTTTCTTTGAAGTTTTTAAAGATTAATTCTTAATTTTGATTTACAAGACCAATGTTTTTTTTAAACTATAAAAACATTAATGATAGTTTTAAATATATGAATTATTTTTATTTTGATATTTTTTATTGGGAATTTAATTTTTATTTCTAAAAATAAACATTTATTAATTATTTTATTAAGATTGGAGTTTATTGTTTTAAGAATTTTTTTTTTTTTATTGGTATTTTTATTATTTATTGATTATGATATATATATATTAATAGTATTTTTAGTTTTTTCTGTTTGTGAGGGTTCTTTAGGTTTATCTATTTTGGTTTCTATGATTCGGACTCATGGTAATGATTATTTTCAGAGATTTAATTTATTGTAATTTAAAATGATAAAATTTTTATTTTATTTGATTTTTATAATTCCTTTATGTTTTATGAAAAATATATTTTGATTGGTTCAAATATTATTATTATTATTAATATTTATGTTTATAATTATTTATGTTTCTTATGATTTATTTAGTAATTTAAGATATAATTTTTCTTGTGATATAATTTCTTTTGGTTTAATTTTATTAAGAATTTGAATTATTTCTCTTATAATTATGTCTAGAGAAAATTTATTTAAAATTAATTATTATATTAATTTTTTTTTATTAAATGTTTTATTTTTGTTAATTATTTTATTTTTAACTTTTAGAGTAATAAATTTGTTTTTATTTTATTTATTTTTTGAGTCTAGATTAATTCCTGTCTTGTTATTAATTGTTGGTTGAGGTTATCAACCAGAGCGTATTCAAGCTGGTATGTATTTATTATTTTATACTTTATTTGCTTCATTACCTTTATTAATGGGTATTTTTTATTTTTATAGTGAAATATATACTATAATGATTTATTTTTTAAAGTTTATTGATTTAAATTTTGTAATAATTTATTTTTTTATGGTTATAGCTTTTTTAGTTAAGATGCCTATATATTTTGTTCATTTATGACTTCCTAAAGCTCATGTTGAGGCTCCAGTTTCAGGCTCTATAGTTTTAGCTGGTATTATGTTAAAGTTAGGTGGTTATGGTTTATTACGTGTTATGATTTTTATACAGGGGTTGAATATAAAGTTAAATTATATTTGATTAGTTATTAGTTTATTAGGGGGGTTTTATATTAGATTAAAGTGTTTTTGTCAGGTTGATATTAAGTCTTTAATTGCTTATTCTTCAGTTTCTCATATAAGAGTTGTGATTGGTGGAATTATGGTAATAAATTATTGGGGTTATTTTGGTTCCTATATTATAATAATTGGTCATGGGTTATGTTCTTCGGGTATATTTTGTCTTGCTAATATTAATTATGAGCGGTTACATAGTCGAAGATTATTTATTAATAGGGGTATAATAAATTTTATACCTTCAATAAGATTATGGTGATTTTTAATAATATCTTGTAATATATCATCTCCTCCTTCTTTGAATTTATTAGGTGAAATTAGTTTAATTAATAGTTTGGTCGGTTGATCTTGATTATCTATGTTTTCTTTGATGTTAATTTCTTTTTTTAGTGCTGGTTATAGTTTATATTTATATTCTTATACACAACATGGTAAGTTTTATTATGGTTTATATAGATTTTATAGAGGAGTTTCTCGAGAATATTTATTATTAATATTACATTGATTGCCTTTAAATTTAATGATTTTAAAGGTTGAATATTTGATAATTAATTAATATTAAAAATTTAAATAATTTAATAAAAATATTGATTTGTGGTATCAAAAATATGAATAATTTCATTTTAAATTATTAATAAAAATATTTGTTTTTATATTTATATTTATTTATTTTTTTTTAGATTAATAAGTTTTATTTTTATAATTTATTTTGTTATAAATAATTTAGTGATTTTTTTTGAGTGGGAGTTAATTTCTTTTAATTCTGTTAGTTTTGTGATATCTATTTTATTAGATTGAATATCTTTATTATTTATAATATTTGTTTTAATGATTTCATCTGTGGTTATTTATTATAGAAAAAGATATATGAGATCTGATTTAAATTTATCTCGTTTTATTATTTTAGTTATTTTATTTGTTTTTTCTATAATTTTATTAATTATTAGACCTAATATTGTTAGAATTTTATTAGGGTGAGATGGTTTAGGTTTAGTTTCTTATTGTTTAGTTATTTATTATCAAAATGTAAAGTCTTATAATGCTGGGATATTAACAGCTTTGTCTAATCGTATTGGTGATGTTTTAATTTTAATAGTTATTTCTTGAATATTAAATTATGGTAGTTGAAATTATATTTTTTATATGGATTTTATAAAAAATGATTTTATTATGACATTTATTGGTGTTATAATTATTTTAGCTTCTATGACTAAGAGAGCTCAAATTCCTTTTAGATCTTGATTACCTGCTGCTATAGCAGCTCCTACTCCGGTTTCTGCTTTAGTTCATTCTTCTACATTAGTTACTGCTGGTGTTTATTTATTAATTCGTTTTAATTTATTAATTATAAAGGTTTTTTTTATTAAGATTTTATTATTAATGGGTATATTAACTATATTTATGGCAGGTGTTTCTGCTAATTATGAATATGATTTAAAGAAAATTATTGCTTTATCTACTTTGAGACAATTAGGTTTGATAATAAGAATTTTAAGAATAGGATTTCCTGATTTAGCTTTTTTTCATTTATTAACACATGCTATATTTAAAGCTTTATTATTTATATGTGCTGGTGTTATTATTCATATAATAAATAATATTCAAGATATTCGTTATATGGGTGGTATTAGTTTATATCTTCCGATAACTTGTTTATGTTTAAATATTTCTAATATAGCTTTATGTGGTATTCCTTTTTTAGCTGGATTTTATTCTAAAGATTTAATTTTAGAGATGGTTAGATTTAGAAATTTAAATATATTAGTTTTTTTTTTTTATTATATTTCTACAGGTTTAACTATATATTATACTTTTCGTTTACTAATATATATATTAATTAATGATTTAAATTTATTAAGAATTTATAATTTATATGATGAAGATTATATTATATTAAAAAGAATATTTGTTTTATTAATAATAAGATTAGTTAGAGGCAGATTTTTAAGATGAATAATTTTTTATTATCCTTATATAATTTATTTACCTTTTAATTTAAAGATAATAGTTATTTATGTGAGAATTTTGGGGGGTTTATTAGGTTTTATTGTTAGAAATATAAATGTTTATAGTGTGAATAAATTTATTATGAGTTATAATTTAAGTAGTTTTTTATGTTTAATGTGATTTATACCTAGATTATCTACTTATGGTTTAAATTATTATTTTTTAAATTTTGGTCAAAATTTATTAAAAGTTGTTGATTTAGGTTGAAGAGAGTTATATACTGGTCAAGGTATTGTATATATTTTAAAAAGTTCTTCTTTTTATAATTTTTTTCATTATAATAATTTAAAAATTTATTTATTTAGATTTGTTATTTGAATAATGATAATTATATATTTATTATTTTTAAATATTATTTATTTAAATAGCTTATATAGAGTATAATATTGAAGATATTATGGAGATTATTTAAATCTTTAAATAAATTATTTATAAAAAATTATTTTTTATTTATACAATGAAAATGTATTGTTTTATTTAAACTATATAAATTAGAAATATTAATGGAATTTAACCACTAAAAATTAAGTTAGCAGCTTAATTTTAATTATTATATTTCTTTAATTGGAACATTGTTGTTCAATTTTACCATTAACAGTGGTATACCTCTTTTTGGTTTCAATTAATATTAATTACAAATAAGGAGTATATTAAACTCTAATTTTTAAGTCGAAATTAAATGCAATTTTTGCTTCTTATTTTAAGATAAATTGATAAATCAATAATTTTTGATTGCAAATCAAATGTTTTAATATAAACTATAATCCTAATTAGTTCAGTTTAACATATTTTGATTTCATTCGTGGTATAAACCTAATAGTAAAATACAAATAAAGAAAAAACTAATTTTTATATTAATAAAAATATTGGTAATTTTTAATGTTAAAATAATTGGAAAGATTAATGCAATTTCAATATCGAAAATAATAAAAATTACTGTAATTAAGAAAAAATGAAGTGAGAAAGGTATTCGTGCTGATGATTTAGGGTCAAATCCGCATTCAAATGGTGAACATTTTTCTCGGTCTATTATTGATTTTTTAGATAAGATAATTGATAAGAATATTATAATATTTGAGATTAAAAAGATTAAAATTGAAATTATTATTATTAAATTAATTATTTATATTAAAATGAAATTAAACTTTTTGATTGGAAGTCAAATATACTAAATATATTATATAAATAATTAGTTTCCTCATCAATAAATAGAAATATATAAAAATAATCAAACAACATCTACAAAATGTCAATATCAAGCTGCTGCTTCAAATCCAAAATGATGATTATTTGAAAAATGATTATTTAATTGTCGGATAAAACATACGATTAAAAAAATAGTACCAATAATTACATGGAGTCCGTGGAATCCTGTTGCCATAAAAAATGTGGACCCATAAATTCTATCTGCAATTGAAAATGGTGCTTCTAAATATTCATATGCTTGTAAAATTGTAAAATAAATTCCTAATGTGATTGTTAAAAATAATCTTTGTACTATTTGAGTATAATTATTTTCTATTAGTGCATGATGAGCTCAGGTTACTGTTACTCCTGAACTAATTAAAATAATTGTATTTAATAGGGGGATTTGGAATGGGTTAAATGGGTAAATTCCTATTGGAGGTCATATAGCCCCAATTTCAATATTAGGGGATAATCTTCTGTGAAAAAAAGCTCAGAAAAAAGAAATAAAAAAAAAGATTTCAGAGACAATAAATAAAATTATTCCTCATCGTAATCCTTTGGTAACTAGAATTGTATGTTTACCTTGAAATGTTCCTTCTCGACAAATATCTCGTCATCATTGGAATATAGTTAAAATAGTAATAATATAACCTAAAATTAATAAATTTATATTAAAATTATGAAATCATTTTACTATTCCTGTTACTAATGTTAATACTCCGATAGCTCCTGTTAAAGGTCATGGTCTGTAATCTACTAAATGATAGGGGTGATAGTTAAAATTTTTCATTAATTTACTTCTCTAGAATAAAGTGTTCTTAAAATAGTAATTACATATGATTGGATTACTGCTACTGCAGATTCTAGGATTAATAATAAGATTTGAATTAAGATTAATATTATAATAAATAAATAGGAGATATTTGGGCCGATTCTTCTTAATAAAGTTATTAATAGATGTCCTGCAATTATGTTTGCTGTTAAACGAATAGCTAAAGTTCCAGGTCGAATAATGTTTCTAATTGTTTCAATTAATACTATAAATGGTATTAAAATTGATGGTGTTCCTTGGGGAATTATGTGAATAAATATATGTTGATAATTATTGATTCATCCGTATAGTATAATTCTTAATCATATAGGCAGTGAAATTGATAAGGTTAGTGTTAAATGACTTGTTCTGGTGAAAATGTATGGGAATAATCCTAAGAAATTATTAAATAAGATAAATGAAAATAATGAAATAAAAATTAAAGTTGATCCTTTAAAATAATTATTTTTTAATAGTGTTTTAAATTCATTATGTAATTTATTTAAAATTAAATTTCAAAGGAAAAAATGTCGATTAGGGATAAATCAAAATTTATATGGTAAAAATATTAATCCTAAGAATGTTCTTATTCAGTTAATTGGAAGATTAAGTAAATTAGTTGTTGGGTCAAAAATTGAAAATAAATTTCTTATCATTTTCAATTTATTTGGTAATTTTTTATTTTTTTATTTTTATTATTATTTGTATAATTATTAGAATAAATATAATAATTTATAATGTTAAATATTATATAAATACAAATAAAAAAAAATAAAGAGATTATTCAGTTAATTGGTATTATTTGAGGGATAAAAGAATATTACTGTGTAATAATTTAAATTTGACATATTTATGTTATAAATTAACTAATTCTTTATTCATTAGAAGTAGTTGCTAATTTACTATAAAGTGGTTTAAGAGACCAATACTTGCTTTCAGTCATCTAATGATGAGTAGTTATTAATTCAATTAATAAAATTTTTAATTGAAATTCTTTCAATTACGATAGGTATAAATCTATGATTTGCCCCACAAATTTCAGAACATTGACCATAAAAAATTCCTGGTCGGTTGATAAAGAAATTGGTTTGATTTAATCGACCGGGGTTAGCATCTACTTTAACACCTAGAGAAGGAATAGTTCATGAGTGAATTACATCTGCTGCAGTTACTATAATTCGAATTTGGTTATTTATTGGTAAAATAATTCGATTATCTACATCTAATAATCGAAATCTATTTTTTGTTATTTCGTTTGATGGGATTATGTATGAGTCAAATTCAATGTTATGAAAGTCTGAGTATTCGTATCTTCAATATCATTGATGACCGATTGATTTTAATGTAATTAATGGGTTATTAAGTTCATCTAATAAATAAAGAAGTCGTAATGATGGTAAAGCAATAAAAATTAAAGTAATAGCGGGTAGGATAGTTCAAATTATTTCAATTAGTTGACCTTCTAGTAAAAATCGGTTAATATATTTATTGAAAAATAAATTTAATATTAAATAACCTACTAAGATAGTAATTATAATTAAAATGATTAATGTGTGATCGTGAAAAAAAATAATTTGTTCTATTAATGGTGATGCTCCATTTTGTAGGTTAAGGTTTGATCAAGTAGCCATTTCTAAAAAAAGGATATTCCTTTATAAATGGGGTTTAAATCCATTACATATAATCTGCCATATTAGAAATTTCTTAAAATTGGTAATTCATTATATGAATGTTCTGCTGGGGGTAGATTTTGATATCATTCGATTGATGATGGCATATTTAGTGGAAATAAAGTAATTCGTTGATAAATTATTGACTCTCAAATGATAATTAAAATTATTATAATGGCTAATAATGAAATATATGACCCTAATGATGAGATTAAATTTCATGAAATATATGAATCGGGGTAATCAGAATATCGTCGTGGTATTCCAGCTAATCCTAAAAAATGTTGGGGGAAAAATGTTAAATTAACTCCTAAAAATATAATAAAAAATTGAATTTTTAATAAATATGGGTTTAAAGATAACCCTGAAAATAATGGATATCAGTGAATGAATCCTCCTATAATGGCAAATACTGCCCCTATGGATAAAACATAATGAAAATGAGCTACTACATAATAAGTGTCATGTAAAGTAATATCAATAGATGAATTGGCTAAAATTACTCCTGTTAAACCTCCTACTGTAAATAAAAATACAAATCCTAATCTTCATAAGATTGAGGGTCTATAGTTAATTTGAGTTCCATGTAATGTTGCTAATCATCTAAAAATTTTAATTCCTGTTGGAACTGCAATAATTATTGTTGCTGAAGTAAAATAAGCTCGAGTATCGATATCTATTCCAATAGTAAATATATGATGAGCTCAAACAATAAAACCTAATAGTCCAATTGCTATTATGGCGTAAATTATACCTAAACATCCAAATGTTTCTTTTTTTGTTCTTTCTTGTGAAATAATATGTGAAATTATCCCAAATCCTGGTAAAATTAAAATATAAACTTCTGGGTGGCCGAAAAATCAAAATAAGTGTTGATATAAAATAGGATCTCCCCCTCCAGCAGGGTCAAAAAATGATGTGTTTAAATTTCGGTCTGTAAGTAATATGGTAATTGCCCCCGCTAAAACAGGTAAGGATAATAATAATAAAAATGCTGTAATTCCTACTGCTCATACAAATAATGGTATTTGATCAAATGATATATTATTGATTCGTATGTTGATAATTGTGGTAATAAAATTAATTGCTCCTAAAATTGATGAAATTCCTGCTAAATGTAATGAAAAAATAGCTAAATCAACAGATCTGCCTCTATGGGCAATATTACTTGATAGTGGGGGGTAAACTGTTCATCCAGTACCAGCACCGTTTTCAACGATACTTCTGGAAATGAGTAATGTTAGAGATGGGGGTAATAATCAAAATCTTATATTATTTATTCGAGGGAAAGCTATATCAGGGGCTCCTAATATTAAAGGTACTAATCAATTTCCAAATCCTCCGATTATAATTGGTATAACTATAAAAAAAATTATAATAAATGCATGAGCTGTTACAATAGTATTATAAATTTGATCATCTCCGATTAAAGATCCGGGATTTCCTAATTCAGCTCGAATTAGTAAACTTAATGATGTTCCTACTATTCCTGATCAAATTCCAAAAATAAAATATAATGTTCCAATATCTTTATGATTTGTAGAATATAGTCATTTTCGCTAAAAATAAATAAAATGGCTGAGTTAGTTAAAGCGATAAATTGTAAATTTATTTACGAGAAATATTCTCTTTTATTAAAGTCTTATATTCAATAATGATATAAAATTGCAAATTTTAAGGGGTAAATTATTTACTAAGGCTTAAAGAATATTTCTTTATAAATAATTTTGAAGATTATTAGTTTATTTTAACTTAAAACCTTGGAAAATTATATAAATAAAAAAGTTCTAAAAATTATTCCTATTATGGAAATTAAAGAGATAAAATTAATTAGTTTTATGAAATTATTTTTTAAAAAAATTTTAAATCATTTTATTTTGATATAATTAAATAGAAATGATGAATAAATAATTCGAATGTAAAAATAAATAGTAATTAATCTTCTTATTAATATAATTAATGTTATAATATATAATTTATTAATTAAAAGAAAATTAATAATAATTCATTTTGGTAAAAATCCAATAAATGGTGGTAATCCACCTAAAGATAAAAAATTAATTAATAAATTTAATTTAATTATAAAATTAATATTATTAATAAAAAGTTGATTGATAAAAAATATATTTATAATATAAAATAAAAAAAATATAATTCTAATTAAAATTGAATATGTGAAAAAATAAAATATTCATAAATTTTCTCTAATTATAATTGAGAAAATTATTCATCCTAGATTATTAATTGAAGAGAATGCTATTATTTTTCGTAATGATGTTTGATTAATTCCTCCTAAAGCTCCAATTATTACATTTAATATAATAATATAATATAAAAAATTTATATTAAAATAATATGACAATAAAATTATGGGGGTAATTTTTTGTCAAGTTATTAAAATAAAATTATTAAATCAAGATAATCCTTCAGAAATATTTGGGAATCAAAAATGAAATGGGGCAGATCCTATTTTTATTAGAAGTGATGAGTTGATTATAATTGATATTAAATTATTTATTTCAAAATTTTTTATTAATGTTATTTTAATTAAAATTGAAAATAAAAGATTTATTGAGGCAATTGATTGGGTTAGGAAATATTTTAGGGATGCTTCTGAGGATATTAAATTATTAGAGTTTGTAATTAGGGGGATAAATCTTAGTAAGTTAATTTCTAATCCAATTCAACAACCAAATCAGGAATTTGAAGAGATTGAAATTATAGTTCTAAAAAATAAAATAAATAAAAAAAATATTTTATTAGAGTTAAATAAAAAATAAATTTAAAATAATTACAATTGTAATTTAAGAAATTTTCAAATTTCTTATAATTTATGTATTATATTTTAGTGTATGACGCACAATAGTTTTTGATACTATTAGTTATAGTTTAATTCTATAAAATATAATAAAGGTAGAAATTCTACTTAATTTATCCTATCAGAATAATCCTTTAATCAGGCACTTTATTTTTTAAAAAAAAGGATTTCCTATATTCTTGAGGTATGAGCCCAAAAGCTTATTTTTAGCTTATTTTTAA